TACATCTTCTCTTTGTTTCCCGAGCCTCTAGTGAGTTACAGACAGAGTTAGAAAAGATCAAATCTTTGATGATTCCATCATACATGATTGAGTTGCGAAAACTTTTGGATAGGTATCCTACATCTGAATCTGAACTGAATTCTTTCTGGTTAAAGAATATCTTTCTAGTTGCTCTGGAACAATTAGGAGATTTTCTGGAAGAAATACGGGTTTATGCTTCTGGTGGCAACATGCTATTGGTTGGTGGTTCCGCTTATGGGGTCAAATCAATACGTTCTAAGAAGAAATATTTGAATATCAATCTCATCGATCTCAGAAGTATCATACAAAATCCCATCAATCGAATTGCTTTTTCGAGAAATACGAGACATCTAAGTCGTACAAGTAAAGAGATCTATTCATTGATAAGAAAAAGAAAAGGGGTGAACGGTGATTGGATTGATGAGGAGAAAATAGAATTCTGGGTCGCGAACAGTGATTTGGTTGATGATGAAGAAAGAGAATTCTTGGTTCAGTTCTCCACCTTAACGACCGAAAAAGAAAAAAGGATTGATCAAATTCTATTGAGTCTGACTCATAGTGATCATTTATCAAAGAATGACTCTGGTTATCAAATGATTGAACAACCGGGATCAATTTACTTACGATACTTAGTTGACATTCATAAAAAGTATCTAATGAATTATGAGTTCAATAGATCCTGTTTAGCAGAAAGACGGATATTCCTTGCTCATTATCAGACAATCACTTATTCACAAACCCCGTGTGGGGCTAATAGTTTTCATTTCCCATCTCATGGAAAACCCTTCTCGCTCCGTTTAGCCCTATCCCCTTCTAGGGGTATTTTAGTGATAGGTTCTATAGGAACTGGACGATCCTATTTGGTCAAATACCTAGCGACAAACTCCCATGTTCCTTTCATTACGATATTTCCGAACAACTTTCCGTATTCGTATTACAAGCCTGAAGGTTTTTTTTTTGATTTTGATGATAGTGATAGTGACGATAGTGATTATCGTGACGATATCGATATTGATGATAGTGACGATATTGATGATGACCTTGATTTTGATACGGAGCTGCTAGATATGACGAATGTGCTAACTATGGATATGCCGCCGAGTATATACGGATTTTATATCGATATCACCTTTCGATTCGCATTAGCAAGAGCAATGTCTCCTTGCATAATATGGATTCCAAACATTCATGATCTGTATGTGAATTACAGATCCTTCGGTCTATTACAGAACTATCTCTCCAAAGATTGTGAAAGATATTCCACTAGAAATATTCTTGTTATTGGTTCGACTCATATTCCCCAAAAAGTGGATCCCGCTCTAATAGCTCCGAATAAATTAAATACATGCATTAAGATACGAAGGCTTCTTATTCAACAACAACGAAAGCACTTTTTCATTCTTTCATATACTAAAGGGTTTCACTTGGAAAAGAAAATGTTCCATACTAACGGATTCGGGTCCATAAACATGGGTTCCAATGCACGAGATCTTGCAGCACTTATCAATGAGGCCCTATCCATTAGTATTACACAGAAGAAATCAATTATAGAAACTAATACAATTAGATCAGCTCTTCATAGACAAACTTGGGATTTGCGATCCCAGGTAATATCGGTTCAGGATCATGGGATCCTTTTCTATCAGATAGGAAGGGCTGTTGCACAAAATGTACTTCTAAGTAATTGCCCCGTAGATCCTATATCTATCTATATGAAGAAGAAATCATGTAAAGAAGGGGATTCTTATTTGTACAAATGGTACTTCGAACTTGGAACGAGCATGAAGAAATTAACGATACTTCTTTATCTTTTGAATTGTTCTGCCGGATTGGTCGCTCAAGATCTTTGGTCTTCACCCGGACCTGATGAAAATAATTGGATCGCTTCTTATAGATTCGCTGAGAATGATTCTGATCTAGTTCATGGCCTATTAGAACTAGAAGGCGCTCTGTTGGGATCCTCACGGACAGAAAAAGATTGCAGTCAGTTTGATAATAATCGAGTGACATTACTTCTTCGGTCCGAACCAAGGAATCAGTTAGATATGATTCAAAACTATGAAAAATACGAATCGGAGTTTGAAGAAGAGGAAGAGGACATCGACCCGCAACAAATGGAGGAGGATTTATTCGATCACATAGTTTGGGCTCCTAGAATATGGCGCCCTTGGACCAATCTAACTGAATTGGGATTTCCCTATCGGGCCGGATCATTTTGGGGCAAGCGGAGCATTTATCATGAGGAGGATGAGCTTCAAGAGCATGAGGAGGATGAGCTTCAAGAGCATGAGGAGGATGAGCTTCAAGAGCATGAGGAGGATGAGCTTCAAGAGCATGAGGAGGATGAGCTTCAAGAGCATGAGGAGGATGAGCTTCAAGAGCATGAGGAGGAGTTCTTGCAGAGGGGAACCATGCAGTACCGGACACCAGGTAGATTTTCCAAAGAACAAGGCTTTTTTCGAATAAGCCAATTCATTTG